AATGTAGTAATGAATCCCGTCAGTAAAATAGGTCCTATTGAAACTCCATCTATTCCTAATCTCCTGCGAAAATAAAAAAATGAACTCATTTATATTATAATTGTCGACTAATTGGATTAATGAATCATTCGGTTGAAAATAATAAGAAAAAACATAGGTTGTTAGAAAGAGTTCTAATATATATATAGATAAAGTATACCAACGGATTGCTCGATTTCTTATATGGAAAGAAATAAAATTAAAAAATTCGCAAATAATTGTTAACTAAGAAAAAAATTCGTGATAAAGTTCAAATATATTTAGACCAGAAAAACCCGTACTCGAAAAAGAAAAGAAAATATGTTATTATTATCGAGCGCAGGTTTTTTTGATAAAAAAGTCAAATTAATTCAAGTGAAGCTTTGTGGAATATATCAATAAGCTAGACCCATGCTGCGAGTTGTTTCATACCATAAATAAACTCGAACACTCAAGAAATCCGTTGGACAGGCAGATTCACATCGCTTACAACCGACGCAATCTTCTGTTCGTGGAGCAGAAGCAATTTGCTTAGCTTTACACCCATCCCAAGGTATCATTTCTAATACATCTGTGGGGCAGGCTCGGACACATTGAGTACATCCTATACAGGTATCATAAATTTTTACTGAATGTGACATTGGGTCTATACATTTTTGAATGTGATAAATTTACGATCTAGTAAACTTTATAAAAAAGTCTGATTTTGTTACTAGACGAATCAATGAGTTACCAAAGTTACCAGAATGTTTTAAAATTTATTTATGGTTTGTAAATAGGATCATATTTTACGCCTCAAATAGACTAAATAGTAATTCATTATTAGAATTTATATTAGATAAAAGTTTTTATTTATAATTTATAAAAATACTACTTTTTCAACAAATTAGCTTAGTTAATACGAGTTGATTTTCTATTACGACAAATTTAGGAAACAATAGCCAGTACAATAGCCGCTTCAGCGGCTTCAATTAATATAACAAAGATGGATAAAATAGTTCTTTTAAATTTTAATTGACTATTATCAAAAAAATAAGAAAAGATTACAAAATTCATATTCACTGCATTCAATAGAAGTTCAAAACACATACGGACTCAAATCATATTTTGACTCGCGATCAATCTATAAATGCCAATAGAAAAATAAATAGGCACTCAAAACAAATACATGTTCCAGCATCATTAACCAACTCCTTATTAACCTCAACTCCTTTCAATATGAATAAGAATTCAACTGATTTCGTTGACTAAAATATAAATAAGTAGGGAAATAAAGAAGAGATTGAACGAAAAAGATTTTGAGTTTGGACATGAATTTAATTTTAATATAGAACGGAAGAGAGAAAAGTTTGATAATCTAGAACTTTGAATTGGATTCTTCGTTCTAAAAATTTAGTATTAACGGGCTACAGTGATTGCACCTATTAAAGCAATTAAAAAAATTATAGAAATGAGCTCAAATGGAAGAAAAAAATCTGTTGATAAATGAATACCAATTTGTTGACTATATATTTACAAAATTTTTTATAGTTTGATCTTGTAACCCTCATAATACCATACCATGAAGTATCTATAATTGTTGTAATGATTGAAACAAAAATACTTGTACAAACTAACAAAGTAATTCCATCTCCAATAGTACAAAAAAAATTGTTGTAATATTCTGAACTATTCATGAACATCATAGCAAATAGTATTAAAACATTTAGAGCTTAAATTAGGAGCTGCGCAGCAGCTACAAAATGGGAGTTCGATAGAATATAAAATAAGGATATAAAAAAACCAATCCCAACGAAAAGGCATAATAAATTGGATTCAAAAGTAATATCACTCCTGGACTTCCTAATATAAGACCCAATCCTGGTAAAAATAAAAAAAAAAGACTAAAATAAAATCATGTATTGGTCCGTATAAATCCATTATATGTAACCTAAAAAATAAATAAATCTAAATATCATGACTTTGTTGATTTGCCCCCCCAAAAAAAAATTTACTTTATTTATGATATGTTAATTGAATGATTATTGGACCAATCTCATTTTTTATCTACAAGAATAATTTGAAAAAAATTATCTGTTTTATAACTTTATATTTAGTATTAGTTTATATTTAGTATTAGTATAATATAGAATATAAAATAAAAAAAGAATAAAAAATAGAAAAATTTATTTTAAATTTCAATTCAATCATGATTCTCAGCCAACCAATTAATAGTTTGTATCTTGTAATTATTGAAAAAGCAAAAACCCTCATTTCCGGAGATCAAAACTGAACCCTTATAACTGAAAATTATTCTTAAATTCAAAATAAGAGTTTATCTATTTTATACTTATATTTGAAACGAATTCAAAATTGTTCAAATTGTGTAATTCGTCAATTACTGACAGTGGCAAACGACCCAAAGCAATTTGATTATAATTCAATTCGTGACGAATATAAGTATAAAATTCATATTCTTCTGTCATGGATAAACAATTTGTTGGACAATACTCAACGCAATTTTCACAAAATATACAGATTCCATAATCAATACTGTAATAAAACAATTCTTTCTTTTGAATATCCGTTCTCAATTTCCAATCAACAACGGGTAGATCTATAGGACATATACGACTACATGCTTCACAAGCAATACATTTATCAAATTCAAAGTGGATTCGACCCCGGAATTATTCGGATGTGATTAATTTTTCATAAGGGTATTGAATAGTTTACAGGGAAACAATTGACATCAGATAAGGTAATCATGAAATTTTGATCAATATACCTTGCAGTTCGTACTGTGTGTTGATCGTAATTCATGAAACTTGTTATCATAGGGAATATATTGTAAATATCTCTACAAATTTTTATATTTATTTTTTTCTTTTGTTTGATGGTAGGTTTGAGACAAATAGTAAATTTAAAGTCTTTTTTTACAGCGAAAAAGTTGGGAAAAAGTTGTTAATAATAGATTACCTAAAAAAATAAGTAAAAGAAATTTCTATCCAAGATTTCATAGTTGGTACATTCTGAGTCTTGGTAAAGTCCATCTTGTTGTGATACAAATGAATAAGAACAAATAAATTTTAGCTAATGTAAAAAAGATACCCATTATTGTTCCAAAGACTCGTATTGCTTTATTTATTTCAAAAAGTTCAGGAACACAGATGTACGGAATAGAAAGATTCCAACCCCCCAAATAAAGAACTATTACAAATAATGAATAAATTAGAAGATTTAAATACAAAGCAATGTAAAAAAACCAAATTTGATACCCGAATATTTCGTTTGATAACCTGCTATTAATTCTTCTTCTGCTTCTGGAAAATAAAATAAAAAAGTAATTTCTCACACTCAGCTAAGGAAGAAATTATAAAAATAAGAAACCCTATGACGCCATAAATTCTATCCCCAAAAACCATATTTTGATTGCGCTTCAACTATAATCAACTGTAACTGAACAGTTAGAGAATCATAGGCGGTGATAACATCACAGATACCATCGCTATTTTAGAACCATACATGAGAGTTTCGCCTCATATGGCTCCTCGCAGGTCCCAAATAAATTTAAAGATTTAAAGGATCTATTTGATATTTGTTTTATCTTGATTTGTTTGTTCTATAAAAATAAAAAATATATTGTAAATTCCCGAATTTGACCAAAGGAATTCTGTCTGCTTTATATTCTATTATAATAATAATATATTAGAATAATAAACAAATACAATAATAATAAAATAAAAAGTGCTTCTGAATTGATCTTTTTTTTATTTAGAATTTTTTCTTTATTTAGTTATAACTTAATCTTTAAATAAAATGTTTTTCCTAGTAATTAAAAGATATGTCAATTTTTCATTTTTGTAATCAAAAATAAAACATTACATTAGTTCATCAATCAGGAAATTATATTTCTTTAAAGTTGTCTAGTTGTATATAAAAAAGAAAGAATAAAGAGCTCTCCTTATTTTTCCATTCTTTCGAGTTTATTTTTTTTTCATTCCTATTCCTTTTTATCAGAAAAGGAGAGATTTAAAACAAGGTAAAAGATTCTTTCGTTCCTAATAGTTATTTACTTAATTACTTAATTGGTGAATAAGAGCATACTCGGGATCGAAATCTTGGAGAATTCTGCTTGATCATTTCTACTAATTTAAAGCCCCAATTATAATTTTGTGTATAAATGTACAATTGGCTAACTTTCCAAATTTCCTTCATTAATCCTTTTTGTATCTTCATGTTCCTAACCATCCACTCTTTTTTATTTTTATAAATCCTCAGTTATGGTAATACAAATAGAGTAATAGATAGTAAAAACTCCATACGATAGAGTTGATATTCTAAACCCGCTTCAAGTCATGATGATTAATCAATCAATATTGGGGTAAATAGTATATAGATGGTTTATATTTACTTTTCACTTAACTCTTGTACATAGCAAATGAGACTTAACATTTTTACTGTGAATTTAGAAGTCGTTTTCTTTCACTCAATATAACTATCTGGTTTAGTTTATCAATTCAAATGATGAATAAAAGAATTAAAATAAAATATTGAGTTTATATTTAACTTATGTCAAAAAAGAAATAGGAGAACGTTTATTTTTCAACGAATCGCGCGTAGAGATATGGATAATACACATAAAGTTAATGAATGGTATTTCATAACAAATTAATTGAGCAACAGCCCGTAGACCACCTAAAAAATAATAATTATTATTTGATCCATATCCTGACATAAGAAGTCCAACAGAAGCAATGCTTGAAACGGCAATCCATAAAAACAAACCAATACTGAAATCAGCTAGAGTAAGACGATAACTAAAAGGGATTACTGAATAACTTAATAAAATGCATATGACTGCTATGGATGGTCCAATCCTGAATAAACGAGTATCTCCTCTAGATGTAGATTTTCTTTGAAAATAAAAAGTTTGTCCCATCTGCGAAAGTTTGCAGTCGCAGAATTCCTAAAAGGCCGGTGTATTCAGAGCCAATACGTTATTGTATTCCTGCGGATATTTCTCTTTCGAATCAAACAATTACTAGAACATCGATTGTGATTCCTAATACAGGAGTAAAAATAGGAACCAATATTCATACGATACCAAAGGTTTTTTTTAAGTATTCCAATCTAGAAAAAGAATTGATAACTTGTACTTTTGTTGTATTTATTATAATATAATTTCAATGATCAACTTCTCCCATAATAATATCTATGCTACTAAGTATCGTCATCATATCAGCCAATTTCATTCTTTTAACTAATTGAACTTGCAAATTGACAAAACCTGGCGGTTGAATTTTCCATCTCCAAGGAAAAACATTCAGATTTCCTACCAAAAAAAATTATCAACTCTCCTTTTAGGGCTTCAATTGTTACATAAAGTTCTTGCTGCGAAAATGTAAAAGTTGGAGAAAGTTTTTTACTAATGAATTGGTATTCAAAATTATTCCATTCGACATTCCTTACTCTATAAAAAAGACGGATTTTTAAATTTTTATAAGATCCTCCCGGAATTCTTTACAGAGCCTCTTGAATAATTTTTATAGATTCTATCATTTCACTGATTTGTACTAAATAACGAGTTAATGAATCTCCGTCTTTTTGCCATTTGACTTCCTAATTAAATTCGTCATAACATTCATAATGATCAACTTTACGAAGATCTCATTGTATTCCAGAAGCTCGTAGCATTGGTCCGGATAAACCCCAATTTATTTTTTCCTCTCCACTAATAACACCTGTCCTCGCAACTCGTTCTAAAAAAATAGGATTCCTTGTCATAAGTTTTTGATATTCAGCAACCCCTCTTAAAAAATAATCGCAAAAAAAATCCAAACATTTGTCTATCCAGCCAAGAGGGAGATCCGCAGCTATTCCTACAATACGAAAATAATTATGCATCATTCGTCTACCAGTGTCAACTTCGAATAAGTCATATATCAATTATCTTTCTCGAAAAATTGTAGAAGAAAGAAGTTTGTGCACCAATATCTGCCATAAAGGTCCAAGCCAAGTCATAACAAATGAGAAGCTATACGACTCAATTCCAACATAATTACTCTGATATAACTCGCCCGTTTAGGTACTTGAATATTTCCTAAGAGCTTTGATGCGTTTATGGTTATTGCTTCTGTAAATATAGTAGCTAAATAATCTCAACGTGTTACATAAGGCAAATATTGTATAATTGTTCGAGTTTCCGCCAGTTTTTCCATCCCTATGTGTAAATAACCGAATATTGGTTCACAGTCAATAACATTTTCACCATTTCATTTCTAGTAACAATGATTCGAAGAATGTCATGCAGTGATGGGTCATGATGTCTTTTTTTATAATGGGTTCGGTCATAAGTGGGTTCGGTCATAAATTTTTTCCGATTCATTTTTCCATGAATTGCTGAAAACTAAAAAGAGTTTATAATAGTTAAAGTGAATAATGCAAAATAACTTTTTAAATTAACCGATTTTTATCTCTCGAATATTCAACTGACTTATTAATTCGTTGTACTTTACTTTATTTTTTTTTGACAAATAAGCTAGCAGACGTTGACGTTTTCCCATAATTTTTCGCAGACCTCTCTGAGATACATAGTCCTTTTTGTGCAATTCTAAATGTAAGGTAAGTCTTTGTATCTTATTGGTAAAATTGAATACTTGAAATTCAATAGATCCCTGGCTTTTTTCTTTTTGTGAAATAACGAAAATAGATGCATTTTTTATCATATAAAGAATAGCTCCTTATTATAAATATAAATTTAACCAATCAGTAATAATAATGCCAGTTCTTTTCATTTGATATATACAATTTTTTTAATCTTTTTTGGAATCCACATTTTATGTAATAAAATTAATAAATACAATTTTAAATTGGATTTGGATAGGGATACAAACGAATAATACATTTTTATATTTTCAAAAGATAAAAATTTTAATCAAAAATTTTTTTTAAATTTTTTTTTGATTTATTTTTCGATTTAATTAATACATTGTTGGATTAGTATAATTTATTATAATTAGATCTAAGAAGATCTAAGACAAGTCATGTGTACATCTCTTTGCTTTGAGATACGAAATATGGTACAGTATATAGAGAAAAACTGTATCATCAACTCATTTTCAATTGTAGGTACATCAATATCTTAACCATACTGAATCGATTGCCATTATTAGTATCAAATCAACAACGATTCATATAAGTTAAATCTTTTAATAGCAAATTAGGCAAAAAATATTTTTAATTTTAGAACTTGATCTTTGTATTCACCCCAAATTTTTCTCTAATGAACTAGTTAATTTGTTTGAATAAACTAAGGAAAGGGAAAGTTCTAATTTTATTAAGACGAACTCTTTACTTTCGTTAATTCTATGATTCATTTTAGACTCAAATAATCTGTTTTAATTTTTTTCTTTGTTCTATAAATATTCATTTTCAATTTTTGTACTAAATTGATGTACTACAGTAATACTTATAAAAATTTAGTTTTTTATTTTCGGCATC